CCTCTTGAATCTTCTATTTACCTATTTTTTTCTTTGATTTGTGTGTAATGCGACTTTACTCTTGTTTTCTTTATTATTGATAGGAATTCTCTTGTTAAGACCCTATGAATCAATTAAAACCTTAGATTCATACTAGAACCACGATGATTCAATAAAACCTTCCAAAAAAAGTTCAAAAATTCCCTGAGTAAGAACCCTTGGATTATCACTTATTCAATGACTTAATATAATGAAAAAAAGACAAAGAAACGTTTATCCTTTACTTTACCCAAAATAAGTATAAACGAAAGAATAAAATTTTTTTAATTTAGCACTTCTAACTCTTTTTTCGGAGTCCGGCCACGAGGTCTGATAAGTATGAATCATAGTTCTAATATTTGTTCTAATATTTTGTAATCTATTTCATATATTCTGTGCTCCAGATACTAGCCTAGACTGAATATCCAACGAGATAAAATCATCTTGATCAAGATGACCGACTTCTTCTCTGTCGTATCCATAGGATCAATTCTAACAAGTCACACACTCATATTCCGGAAATACAGAAAAAAAATAAATTCCACGATCGAACTACCAAAAAAGAGTGGGCTAAAAAGCCGAAACCTACATACTTTACTTTTTATTGAAAAGTTATTTAGGGGTTCTTGTGAATCGAATCTAATTGCTTGAAATTCCGTCCAGTAAAATGGAAGAATTATAAATCTCCAAAATAATAGATAGGAATATCGCAAATAGACCCATCGCGACACCCATCAAAGGCGTAGTTCCCCACCCAGGAGCCACTTTACCATATTCCGAATTCAATGGTTTCAATAAATCCCCTACAATAGTTCGTCTTGGCCCAGATCTAGAACTATCCTCAACGGTTTGTGTAGCCATAAATAATCCTATATTTTTTTTTATTCAGTGAGATCTGTTGACTTTGTATACCATTCCGTTGTAAATAAATGATCTTATCATAGATCCATTGTGGTCTTGAAATTATATAATAATGGAAACAGCAACCCTAGTTGCCATCTCTATATCTGGTTTACTTGTAAGTTTTACTGGGTATGCCTTATATACTGCTTTTGGGCAACCCTCTCAACAACTAAGAGATCCATTCGAGGAACACGGGGACTAGTTGAAGTAATGAGCCTCACAATATTGTGAGGCTCATTACTTCAATTGAGATAATGAGAAATCATTTCACCTTTTTAGTTGGAACTTTAGGCGGTTCGCGAAAAAAGATAGCGAAAAAAATTATTCCTAGAGTCGAGACTAAGAGGAATGTATAAACCAATGCTTCCATAGATTTGATTTCGGTTTACAATTATAGCTTCCATACCTGTTTAGTTGGGATCTTTTTCCGGATAAAAAAAAGACCAAGACAAGAGTCAAAGAAATGAAAAGTAAGCAATCCGAATCAAGATTTATCCGGTACCCTATCTATGTCAAATCAAAAAAGAAAGGAAAAAAGGAACAGAGCAATCTTGTATCAGACTATACTCTTTTTGTAGTTGGATCTCCAAGTTTTTGGAATGCCCCAAATTCTACTTGAGCGTCCAAATCTGGGTCAATCCCAGCAAAGACATCTCTGAACAAGGTTCTAGCACCATGCCAAATGTGTCCGAAGAAGAAGAGCAAAGCAAACGAAGCATGCCCAAAAGTAAACCAACCCCTTGGACTGCTACGAAAAACCCCATCGGATTTCAAAGTAGCACGATCTAATTCAAAAATTTCACCCAATTGAGCACGTCTAGCATATTTTTTCACAGTAGCAGGATCACTATAACTGACTCCATTGAGTTCACCGCCATAGAACTCAACAGTTACACCGACCTGTTCAACACTATACTTCGATTCTGCTCTTCGAAAAGGAACATCCGCTCTAACAATTCCGTCTCCGTCTACTAAAACAACCGGAAATGTTTCAAAAAAGGTCGGCATACGGCGTACAAAAAGTTCGCGCCCTTCTTTATCTCTAAAAACAGGGTGTCCTAACCACCCAACAGCTATTCCATCCCCATTGTCCATGGAACCCGCTCTGAATAATCCACCTTTTGCGGGATTATTCCCGATGTAATCATAAAAAGCTAATTTTTCAGGAATTTTAGACCAAGCTTCTGATAAACTTTGATTTTCGGCTAGCCCGGCACTAACTCTTCGATATATTTCTTGCTGGAAGTATCCCTGATCCCATTGATAACGAGTGGGCCCAAATAATTCAATCGGGGTAGTTGCTGAACCATACCACATAGTTCCAGCAACAACAAAAGCTGCAAAAAAGACAGCAGCGATACTACTCGAAAGGACGGTTTCAATATTTCCCATACGTAATCCTTTGTATAGACGTTGGGGCGGACGAACACTAAGATGGAATAGGCCCGCTAATATGCCCAATGTACCTGCTGCAATATGATGAGAGGCTATTCCGCCCGGAACAAAAGGATCAAACCCTTCGACACCCCACGCAGGATTTACAGCTTGTACCCTTCCGGTTAATCCATAAGGATCGGATACCCATATTCCCGGACCATACAATCCTGTTACATGAAATGCGCCAAAACCGAAGCAACCCAACCCTGAGAGAAATAAATGAATTCCAAAAATCTTCGGCAAATCCAAAGAAGGTTTTCCTGTACGTTCATCACAAAATATTTCTAGATCCCAATACACCCAATGCCAGATAGCTGCTAAGAAGCACAATCCAGAAAACACAATATGTGCTCCGGCCACACCTTCGTAACTCCAAATACCCGGATTCGTTATAGTCCCTCCTGTGATACTCCAACCCCCCCACGAATTGGTTATTCCTAAACGAGTCATGAAGGGTATAACGAACATACCTTGTCTCCACATTGGATCAAGAACAGGATCAGAGGGATCAAAAACTGCTAATTCGTATAGGGCCATTGAACCGGCCCAACCAGCAACTAGAGCTGTATGCATTATATGAACAGAAAGCAAACGACCGGGATCATTCAATACAACGGTATGAACACGATACCAAGGCAAACCCATGGAAATACCCCTTTATCAACGAAAAATAGACACTATGTAACTTTATTGCACTGAAAAAAACTATGCTATGGACCTCCCCTTTTGAGGGGATTATCTTGGCGAAAGGATTAATATTTGGTCTATTCTTTTCTTTTAGTAATAACGGAACAATTCTATTCTATTCGTAGGAACAAAAAGAAGCAGATCTATTCTATACTCGATAAGTACCAATACGCAATGGTGGATGGAAATTGATCCTATTTTATATGAGTGAATGTATACATATTTGTTCATCATTCAAAAGACCTATTCGGAAGAATTTTCCTTTATTCATTCTGTTCTGTTTTCCTTTTTTATGAACTTATTCAGTATAAAATGATAAAATCTGATAAAGGCCGATCTTATTTATTAAGACAATAAACCCGTTGTTACGCTTCCACATCAAAGTGAGCTATAGTACTTAATTCTTTTTTCTTTGCTTTAATGCCTATTGGTGTTCCAAAAGTACCTTTTCGAAGTCCTGGAGAGGAAGATGCATCGTGGGTTGACGTATAGTGCGACTTGTCAGATATATTGGGTCATATGGTATTTCCCCGTTTTCTCCCCCGATCGAGATATCCTCTCTTTCGCCCAAGACGGATTGATTTAATTATCAAAAATTTGGAGCGTGAAGTGCAATTAGATCTATTTTTTGGGGGGTATCCAGATTAATATTATCAATTAGAATAATTTATGGTTTTCTTGGTTGTACTAATAAAATGAAGTATCCAGGCTCCGCTTAGAAAAAACTAAATTTTTAATCTATCTAATCTATGATTACTACTTGTATCATATTCTATTTATAAATAGCATTGATATAAAACTGTTAATCAATCGAGTAATATGATGAATAGGTTGGTTGAATATTTGGTTAAAAGCATGAAGTAAATTGAAAAAAAAAAAAAAGGAAGTCGTAGCAAAAAGACATGCTATTGGGGCATTTGTCCTATATGTGCAAATCCAAATCGGGCAGATCTTTACTCGGAGTAGAGCATAAACCTAAAAGAATTGAAGAAGACCATTCGGGAACAAGAAAATGACATCGCAATTTAAATTTGATCTCGATGAAACAATACATCAATGAAAAGTTAGTTCGATAAATTTAATGAATTGGTTTTTTATTTATTGAAATTTATAGTATAGATAAACGACCGGGGGCCAAAGGACAAAACTCATCTTTCTTGAAAAATGGAAGGGAAGCAAAAAAAAGCCCCTTCATTAGAAGTTAGAAAGAGGCCTCTAAAGAAGGCTAGAATCTAAACATTGATTCTTTTTTTCGCTATTTTTTTTGAACCGTATGCATCAAAAGGTGCCCGTACGGTTCTTAAGGGATACAATTTTATCCTAATCAACCGACTTTATCGAGAAAGATTACTTTTTTTAGGCCAAGAGGTTGATAGCGAGATCTCGAATCAACTTATTGGTCTTATGGTATATCTCAGTATAGAGGATGATACCAAAGATCTGTATTTATTTATAAACTCTCCCGGTGGATGGGTAATACCCGGAGTAGCTATTTATGATACTATGCAATTTGTGCGACCAGATGTACAGACAATATGCATGGGATTAGCCGCTTCAATGGGATCTTTTATTCTGGTCGGAGGAGAAATTACCAAACGTCTAGCATTCCCTCACGCTCGGCGCCAATGAGTTTTTTTTTTTTTTTTAGACAAAAAATAAAACTATGCCTTCGCCATATAAAATATGAATATTAAGTAATAATAGCATGGCACTTTGAATTCGATATGAGAATTTTTTTTTTCTTGTTTTTTTCTAAACGATTAGATTATGTATCGAAAGAGTAGTATGAGATAAAAGGCATTTCCGATTTTAGCTGATTTATCGGAGGCCTCTTTCAGCGTCACAAACTTTTTTGTTTTCACGACGGAAGGCTCTTAACAATATTTCTGTTATGAAAGACTACGAAATATTTATTTATATTTATTTTAAAATTGAAATACGAAAAAAAAAAAAAACTTTGGGATTGCTAAATAACAAACGAAATAATAAAGCAACGGAACCATCATAGTATTTAAAAATTACTAAAAAAAAAGGAAGGGTGGTTATTGGATCATTTACTGCTCTGGGTCTGATAGATCCTCTATTTTCTATTCCTTCGATGGAAGGTAAAAATGAATTCCATTGTGGAGCCGTATGCACTGCACAAAGGATGCCTGTACGGTTGTTAATCCTATCTTGTTTTTTTATTATCTTTGGCTCATCATGATCATGCGAGATAGAGAAAACAAAACCATTTATTAAATCATCAGGGTAATGATCCATCAACCTGCTAGTTCTTTTTATGAGGCACAAACAGGAGAATTTATCCTGGAAGCGGAAGAATTACTGAAGCTGCGCGAAACCATCACAAGGGTTTATGTACAAAGAACAGGCAAACCCTTATGGGTTGTATCCGAAGACATGGAAAGGGATGTTTTTATGTCAGCAACAGAAGCCCAAGCTCATGGAATTGTTGATCTTGTAGCGGTTGAATAAAAAATAGCAGGGATTTCACGCAAAAATCCGAAATTTGAGATTTTATCTTCTTACCGGGGGTTAATATAATATTTTCTATTACTATTAATCCTATTAATATAGAAGTAATTCATAATCATCCGGTTAGGATTGATCTAAACCAACTCATTATGTATACAATTCAACATGCCAACTATTAAACAACTTATTAGAAACACAAGACAGCCAATCAGAAATGTCACCAAATCGCCCGCCCTTCGGGGATGCCCTCAGCGTCGAGGAACATGTACTAGGGTGTATGTGCGACTCGTTCAGACCATGGACCGGGACAAAAGAAAGTACAAAATTTTTCCCGTATCAGTGATAAGTACCAGTGAATAGGATAGAATGAATGGAAGAACTCCGTTCACTACCTAAAAATAAATAAAAAAGATTTATCGTATCCTTTTATTGGGTATCAAATTTATGGTTTCTATTGGTGCAAATCCAATCACCTCAATTTTCAATTTTAGATGAGAAAGAATTCCCCATTGGTAACAAATGCTTATCCATTAAGCAGAGGAAATCCTATTTAACAGAAAGATTATGGCCTTATTCTTCCAAGAACGGACTAAGAGGGTCAGCTACCCAACTAATCTTCATAATTAAATACCGTTACTGTATAGGTGGATCTCGTTGTGAAAGACCGATTACTAGCTAATTCATGGGTAGAGCCAAAGAGGGTGAACTGTACAAGTTAACAATAACATTGATGAAATAAAAGAAGGAGCTCCGGTGTATAGAGAGGACCTCACCGTTTAAGAAGTAACCATAGAAACGAAGGAACCCACTATTTCTTTATCCATTTCTATTTTTATTTATTTACTCTATGTTTGTTTTTTTTTATACCTAGTACCAATACAATTTCGTATTTTCGGGTGACTAGAACAAAAAAAGAAATCGTGGTCGGGAAGGTTATAGTAGCAAAAGCCATTGGAATTTTTATTTTATACATTGGAAAAATACGTTTTGTTATTAATAGACTAGGGAAAGGAGAAAGGAATAACTGAAAGAAAGGAAATCGATTAGTTATTCATCAAAGTTTCATTTATTCAATGACTAGAATTAAACGAGGATATATAGCTCGGAGACGTAGAACAAAAATTCGTTTATTTGCATCAAGCTTTCGAGGGGCTCATTCAAGACTTACTCGAACTATTACTCAACAGAAAATAAGAGCTTTGGCTTCAGCTTATCGGGATAGAGGTAGGCAAAAAAGAAATTTTCGACAGTTGTGGATCACTCGAATAAATGCAGTAATTCGATATAATAAGGTAGACTACAGTTATAGTAGATTCATACACAATCTGTACAAGAGGCAGTTGCTTCTTAATCGTAAAATACTTGCCCAAATCGCTATATTAAATAGGAATTGTCTTTATATGATTTCCAATGAGATCATAAAATAAGAAGATTGGAAAGAATCCAGCGGAATGCTTAAAATGGAGTTCTCTGGAGAATAAACTCCGAGAAGGTAGAGTAGAAATTAGTATGATAAAATATCATAATATGATAAAGTGGTCAAAATGAGCAAATATGTTCAATAAAAAAAAGATTTATTCTTCTTCCCCTATTCTTTTTTTTTTCTTACGACACGACAATCAAATCTAGATTTTCGGATTTTTCGAACAAAGCATCAATCTGCGGTTGAGTTTGGATTAGAATTTAAATTCAATTGAAGAGTAAGCCTATTTATTCCTGGTTCTAAGACCAATAGTTCTAGCGGTCGACTCGCTTCTTTCAAATTGTTTCTCATTATTAAGAAAAGGTAACAAAGATAAAATACGAGCTTGTTTTATAGCAATAGTAATTAAGCGTTGCTGTTTTAAGGTCAATCTATTTACCCGTCTAGATAATATTTTTCCTTGTTCACTAATAAATCGACTAATTAAACTCATGTTTCTATAATCAATTCGATCCCCCGATTGAATCGGGGGCAAACGCTTACGAAAAGATCGTTTGGATTTAAGAAGGAGTCGCTTGGATTTATCCATGGTTTGTTTATTCCTTATCCCGAAAATCCTATTTCGATCGGATCTAAAATGATTTAGAATTAAGAAATAGGATTTGGTTTGTTTATATTGAAATCTAAAATATGTCTAATATATGTAATTTTTCATCTTCCTTGGATTGGAAAAGGGTGACACACAGACGATCGGTTCGATCTATTTCTTTATCTCCCCATGAATCGTATGTTTGTAACAACGGGGACAGAATTTTCTCAATTCCAATCGACTAGGCGTATTGTGTCGATTCTTTTGAGTAATATATCTGGAAATCCCCATTGATTCCTTATTAACACCGTTTCGAACACAACGAGTACATTCCAAAATAACTGTTACTCGGGCATCTTTACCCTTGGCCATGAACCTCCTTTGGATTTTTGATTCACGCAACTCTTCCATTTTCCGATCCAAAATGAAGAAAAAAAGAGAAGTTGGTAACTCGAAATAAAATTATGAAAGATTTCGTTGCAATCAAATATAAAATATAGTAATACAATGATTTCTAAATTTAGAATCACAGTACAGTTTTTCATTTAAGTATCTTGTATGATATTGTTGCCCTAGCCATCACATTTTCATTTTCGTTCTCACTTGGAACCGGGCGCCGAGTCCGAGTTTGACTGAGGTGGAATCCATTTTTATTCTTTCTCTTTTCTAACTTATTCTAAGTATAAAAACTCTAAAAAAAAGAAGGGGAAGGGGATTAGTCACAGATATTTGATTGTTTTTCTAATCTTCTTCACCCCTTCCCAAGTCAATAACTAGAATGAAAAAAATGGGAATACCAACGCATCCGGGAATAAACGATTGATCTCGATTAATAGACCCGCTAAAGCCCCGAACCATATAGTACTTACTACCGGTGCCACGGAGAGATATGTTTTTAGATCTCGCATTTAAAACCCTCCTACTTTATAGTAATTTGTAATACATAATGGTATTACATACCATCAAATGTATATATAGTTAATAACCGCTTGTATTGTCCGCGGAATTCCTAATTCAAATTGAAATGTACAACAGTTCAATTCGGTAGATATTCCCTTTTTTATTAAAAAAAATATGTCGCTTTCCGCCCCCCAAAATATTCATTTTTCTTTACGGCGGATTTCATATTTATTATTTCATACGTATATAAGTCTTTTTATTATATTTTATATATGATATGAGACAAAAAAGAAGAAATGGCAAGATAATTTGTATATACCAATGGAGGAAATAAATCAAAAATGTGGAAAACAAGACAGGGATTCTCTACAATGACACTGTAGACCAATTGAAAGGGATGTAGCGCAGCTTGGTAGCGCGTTTGTTTTGGGTACAAAATGTCACGGGTTCAAATCCTGTCATCCCTACCTATTACTTATCTTCTGAACAGTAACGAGGAATCAATTGAGATCCATAAAAATTTAACATACATATACCGAATCAATCTTTTTTTTATTTCATTTTATGATATTCTATATGATAATATATGTATGCAAGATATATTAGGGTTGCATTTAGTTTGATAATAAAACGCTCTTAGTTCAGTTCGGTAGAACGCGGGTCTCCAAAACCCGATGTCGTAGGTTCAAATCCTACAGAGCGTGATTCGATTCTTGTTGTTGTTAGATCGAAAATTCTACTGAAATAATTCAACAGAAATAAAAATTTGACCTCCTACTTCCTTTATAGGAGGTCAATCAAAAAACGAACTGGTAATTAATCAAAGGTCCAACTGATCCCCCCGTCTGTATTGTAAATATGCGGTCACAAATAATCCAGCCAAAGTAATAGGAATTAGACCTAATACGATTCCAAATAGAAAAACTTCAATCATTTCAATTTAGTTGAACGAGGAAAAGGAGAGGTAATATCTATCCTTAAAATATTAATCTGTATTGCCCATGAATCTCAATGACCAAAAATTGGAAATTGAATTGACAAGGTAAAGAACTCTACAATATCAATATATAGAATATATGGAATACCACAGAAATGTTTCTTTTTTAAAATTGTGCATTCAATTAATTTCAATCAAATAAGTCGTATCTTGTTCAGACCGATAAATAGAGCTGAGGTTAGAGTTAAAACTGCTAGTAGAAAACCGAAATAACTAGTGATAGTAGGCATGACGAGGCTAAATGAAATACGTTATTTTTATCCATATGTTTATAAAGCACTTCCCTAAGTTTCTATTTTTGAAAGATACGCGGATGGATAAGTAAAAATACCAATTGAAAGAATATATTCAATTGAAAGTTTTTGATTCATCTATTATTATCATTATAGATGATACTAACAAAAATCTTGTGACATAGGTAAGAAATCAATTCGTCATCTGTCTCTCTATCCCGCGATTCGGAATCAACGGATTCATTGGACAACTCTTGAGTTGTAAAAACTAATATTCTTATTATAAACAATAATTAATTTAATATATAAATCTTAATATATAAATCTATTAAATGGAT